ATTCGTAATTCCATCAATCACTCGTCTATCGAACAAATGGGTTAGTTGAGCTAATCCTCTTATCCATTGAGTTAAGGATAGTGCATAAAAAGCATCTATATAAAAACGATTATATGACCAATCATATAGCAAATTGATAATTTTATCTCCCAAAACCCTTTGACTATTATTGACTCTTTTAGTAAATAAATTGAGTCCATTCCAGTTTTGGAAAGATGAATAAAAGGGTTTATATAAAAAAGCCGCTATAAATATTCCAAAAAACGTTATACTAACCGAAAAAGTTGCATTTGGCAAGAATTCATACCAATCAAAAAAATGATTTGAATTTTGATGTAAAAGATTTATAGACGGAGTTAACAATTTTGCTAAGATATCAAAATTGTTTCCTTCTTGATTAAAGGGAATTCCTATGGCTCCAACAAACAAAGGAAATAAGACTAATATAAGCATAGAGAATAGCATAGTATTGTCCGATTCATGGGGATAAAAAAAAGTCTTTGTAGGACAAAAAGGAAAAATAGTAAGAAAAGGCATTTTTGTTACATGAGTATCCATTCGGTATGTTTTCTTCGAAAAAAAAGAAGTCCTTTCCCTTTCATTATTATTTTTTTTTAATAAAGCAACTAAAGGAAAACTTTTTTTAATCGATTTTGGCTCTTCTTTACCCCATAGAGATATTGAATAGAAGGAATTTCCTTTTTTGCCACTGTAATTTTGAAAACGAACGTTTAAATGTCCTTCAAAAGTAAGTAAATAAATCCGAAACATATAAAATGCAGTTAATCCGGCTGTGAAAGAAGCAATTATTGCGAAAATCGGTGAATATAACCAACTATCATTAAGAATTTCATCTTTTGACCAAAAACAAGCAAGAGGTGGAATACCACAAAGAGAAAGTGTACCTAATAAAAAAGCAGTTTTTGTAATTGGCACGTGCTTTCTTAACCCGCCCATAAGAGCCATATTCTGGCTTTTATCTGGAACGTACCCAACAAGAGCTTCCATTGAATGAATAATTGATCCGGATCCTAAAAATAACAAGGCTTTCGAATAAGCATGAGTAATCAAATGAAATAAAGCGGCTCGATAAGACCCCATACCTAGAGCTAACATCATATAACCCAATTGAGACATTGTAGAATAGGCTAAACTTTTCTTAATATCTTTTTGAGCAAGAGCTAAAGTGGCTCCTAATAATACTGTTATTATACCTATAAAAGATATTAGATTCATTATGTACGGTATCGCTATGAAAAGTGGAAGAAGACGAGCTACAAGAAAAATTCCCGCTGCTACCATAGTAGCGGCGTGGATAAGAGCCGAAATAGGAGTAGGACCCTCCATGGCATCAGGTAACCATACATGAAGGGGAAATTGTGCGGATTTAGCAACTGCGCCGCCAAATAATAGAAAGGCACACAAAGTAACAAATAAAAAGTTAACCTCCTTATTATAAATCAAGTTATTGAATATTTCGAACAAATCCCGAAATTCGAAACTACCCGTTGTCCAATAAAGGCCTAAGATTCCTAATAATAAACCAAAATCCCCTACACGATTAGTTACAAAGGCTTTTTGACAAGCACTTGCCGCACTAGGTCGTGTGAACCAAAACCCTATTAATAGATAAGAACACATCCCAACCAATTCCCAAAAAATATAAATTTGTATCAAATTAGAACTTGTAACTAATCCCAACATTGAAGTATTGAAAAAACTCATATAAGCAAAAAATCTCAAATATCCTTGATCATGAGACATATAATTGTCGCTATAAAAAAGAACCAGAATTCCAACTGTGGTGACTAATATTGACATAATAGAAGTAAGCGGATCAATAAAGTGTCCGAACTCGAAAGAAAAATCATTATTGATGGTCAAAGACCATATGTATTGATAGATAGAACTCCTATTTATTTGCTGAATAGATAGATTGACCGAAAAAATCATAACTATACTTAACAAAAAAATACTAGGAAAAGCCCAAATACGGCGAAGATTTTTTGTTGCCGTTGGAAAAAGTAGAAGTCCCACTCCTATTAACATAGGAACTGGAAGCGGAACGAAAGGTATGATCCAAGAATATTGATATGTATGTTCCATAAAAATAATAATTTTTTTTTTATTCTTAATTAATTGTTTCTGATTCACCGGTTCTTATCTCTTTTAAAAGAGATTACTAAAGTATTAAAAAAGAAACTGAAACTAAAATGGAATTTTCTATTCGTAGTTAGTTTGAACCTTTCTCAACTTCTCAACTACTTCACAAATTTCAAAGTGAAAAATAACGGATTATTTTATACAAAATAACGGATTATTTTATACTAAGTAAGATTTTTAGGAAAACGTAGCAGCAAATTCCAATTTCCATTATTATTCCCTATTACAAAAATTTATGGACCTATATCAAGACTAAAAAATTGGACAAAAAAAAGAAGTATTTGATTTTGATATCAATGATATCAATCATCGGATGTCCCATAACTTTGCCTAATAAAAAAAAAAAGAACTAGGTATTTTTGTTTGTTTATTCAGAATAATTAACGAGTTTAATTTGGGATTGATTGATTATGTTCTATTCTAATAAATGGCATTGAATAACCAATTAATAACCAATTACTAGAAAAGTAAAAAATTCAAGTTTTTTATTAGGTAGGTAAGGGTTCTTAAGCTTGTTCGATATGTATTTTTTATGTACAAACGGAACATCCCAAAAAGAGACAGAGATAGAAAGGTATCACAAATAACTCCGAAATACAAATTTTTTTGCCTCAGATATTGTATGGAATAGGAATTGAAAAAAAAAAAAGATTTGTTTTAAACATTTTAAACAATAGATGTCTTTCACATCCAATTTTTGCAATGAATAACTTTTTATTTTTTGAATGGCAGTTCCAAAAAAACGTAGTTCTATATTAAAAAAACGTATTCGTAAAAATATTTGGAAAAAAGGGGGATATTGGGCAGCGCTGAAAGCTTTTTCATTAGCGAAATCCCTTTCGACCGGGAATTCAAAAAGTTTTTTGTACGACAAATAATTAATAAAACGTTGGAATAATTGGAATCCGCATCCACCTGACTCCAAAAACGAGCCGATTTAGTTTCGAATTTAGATTCAATTTTTTAATATAGAATAGAAAAATAGAAGTAAAAAAAAAATAGAAATAGAAAAAGTAAGTAATAAATAATGATTTCCATTCCCTACTGTTTTGAACCAATGGATTTGGCTACTGAATTGGTACTTTTTTTTTTCAAATAAAAAAATAAAAAATTGAGAGTTTTGCCTTTATTTGTATTTGAATATGCTTTTCATTCCCGGGATGGGGATTCTTAATTTCCCCATCACCCACCCACTTATAAATAAGACAATAATAAGGTTAATAAGGTTTTGTTTTGTCTTTTCTTTTTTTTTTTTTTTTTATATTTCTCCTTTTCTATTTTAATCTATGCTATTCTATAGCATAAATTAAAATCTTTAGACAAAAGCAATGAGTTGTTGAAACTAATTTTGAATTATACTTCTTTTTTTTTAACTTTCTGAATCATGACTCCAAGTGAGAATGAGAAAAGCGTCTTTCGCCATTTCGGCGTATTTCTAATTTCTATACGAATAGTATGCAATTTATAAGTAATAAAAAAATCCTATGTTTGAAAGGGAGGATCAATCTAAAAATATCGATTTTTAGAATTCGGATTTAGAAATAAATTTTTGAAGTAGGACGATAGAAATCTAAATTCTTTTATATAATATGTATAGCTCAATACCTAATTGGTTTGATAAACCCTAAGACAAATTCATACTGAAAAAAACCTAACGATTATCACAAGACAAAAGTTATGCAAATTAAATAAAATTTTTTGAATTATTGGATATTATGCTTAAATTGTGATCGTGATCCATAAAAAAGAATATGTTATTGTTAAGTTAAATAAAACTGAAACCTTAAATAACTAAATAAAACGATAAAAAAGAGACTGTTTCAATCTCTATTGAAACATGTTTTTATTCATCAATTGAATGCTTCCTAAAAATAAAAAGTATTTCATTGCAACTTTGTCTTTCAATCTCGACGATTAAATAAAAATAAGTTATTATTATTTCTAGCAAGCCGCTATGGTGAAATCGGTAGACACGCTGCTCTTAGGAAGCAGTGCTAGAGCATCTCGGTTCGAATCCGAGTGGCGGCATAACATCTTCTAAAAGATATATAAAAACCCTATAATGAATTGAATTTCCGATTTCCATTCCATATACTCAAGAGACTTTCACTTTTTACTTTAAATTGCATTTTTTATTTATGATATTTTCAACTTTAGAACATATATTAACTCATATATCATTTTCGGTCATTTCAATTGGAATTACAATTCATTTAATAACCTTATTAGTCGATGAAATCGTAGGACTATATGATTCATCAGAAAAGGGGATGATAGCTACCCTTTTCTGTCTAACAGGATTATTAGTAATTCGTTGGATTTATTCGGGGCATTTCCCATTAAGTGATTTATATGAATCATTAATCTTTCTGTCATGGAGTTTCTCCATTATTCATAGGATTTTAAAACATAAAAATCATTTAAGCGCAATAACCGCGCCAAGTGCTATTTTTACCCAAGGCTTTGCAACTTCGTGTTTGTTAACCAAAATGCATCAATCCGGAATATTAGTGCCCGCTCTACAAGTTCAGTGGTTAATGATGCACGTAAGTATGATGGTATTCGGCTATGCAGCTCTTTTATGCGGATCATTATTATCCACAGCTCTTCTAGTCATTACATTTCGAAAAGTGATAAGGATTTTTTGTAAAAGCAATAAATTATTAAATGGAACTGTAACTGAGTCATTTTCCTTCGGTGAAATACAATACATGAATGCAAAAACCAATGTTTTACTAAATACTTATTTTTTTTCTGCTAGAAATTATTACAGGTATCAATTAATTCAACAATTGGATCATTGGAGTTATCATATTATTAGTCTAGGATTTATCTTTTTAACCATAGGTATTCTTTCAGGCGCAGTATGGGCTAATGAGGCATGGGGATCATATTGGAATTGGGATCCAAAGGAAACTTGGGCATTTATTACTTGGACTATATTCGGGATTTATTTCCATACTCGAACAAATAAAAAATCGGAAGGTTTTAATTCCGCAATTGTGGCTTCTATGGGCTTTGTTATAATTTGGATATGTTATTTCGGGGTCAATCTATTAGGAATAGGGTTACATAGTTATGGTTCATTTAATTAACAATTCCCATCTAATTGAATTGCAAATTGAAGAAAAGAAAGGGCCTGATGAAGACAAACATAGGACAGCGCATATATATAAACGAAACTGAGTGGAAACCGCCGAGAACCTTTTGAATCACTCCACTACTTGATTCAAAAGGTTCTCACAAACGCCAAAGGGGTTTGGTTACAATTCAATTTTTTTCTTTTTTTTATTCATGAAAATTCTCTATAAAAAAATTAGATAGAATAGCTTCGACCTTGTCCACTGATAGTGACAGAACGAAATCCGGATAAATACCAATACCAAGTACGGGTAGAAGAATAGAGATCAAAACAAATAATTCCCGTGGTCCAGAATCAAAAAAATAAGAGTTTACGCCATTAAATAGCTTGTACCCATAAAACATTTGCCGTAACATAGATAATGAATAAATAGGAGTTAATATCATTCCAATTGCCATTACAAAAGTAATCAGTATTTTTGCTATTAAAAAATATTTTTGGCTAGTAATTATTCCAAAAAAGACTATCAATTCCGCAACAAAACCACTCATGCCCGGTAATGCAAGGGAAGCCATTGATAAGATACTAAATAGCGTGAATATCTTTGGAATTGGTATAGCCAGTCCGCCCATTTCGTCGAGATAACCATGACGTATTCTATCATAACTCGTTCCTGCTAAGAAAAAAAGTGCAGCGCTAATAAACCCATGAGAAATTATTTGTAAAATGGCTCCGCTGAGTCCTGTATCAGTTATCGAGCCAATTCCTATAATTATGAAACCCATATGAGATACAGAGGAATAGGCGATTCTTTTTTTTAAATTGCGTTGGCCAGGAGATGTTAAAGCTGCATAAATTATTTGCATTGTACCTACTATGATTAACCAGGGAGAAAATAGAGAATGAGCGTGCGGTAATAGTTCCATATTGATCCGAACCAAGCCATATGCTCCCATTTTTAATAAGATTCCGGCCAGAAGCATACAAGTACTGTAATGGGCCTCCCCATGGGTGTCTGGTAACCATGTATGTAAGGGTATAATCGGTGATTTGACAGCAAAAGCAATAAGAAATCCAATATAGAATAGTATTTCCAGTGCCACGGGATACGATCGATTAGCTAATATTTCCAAATTTAATGTTGGTTCATTGGAACCGTATAAACCGATACCCAAAACTCCTATTAATAGAAAAACGGAACCTCCTGCAGTGTACAAAATAAACTTTGTAGCTGAATAAAGACGTTTCTTTCCACCCCATGCTGATAGAAGTAGATAAACAGGAATTAATTCTAATTCCCACATGATGAAAAAAAGTAAAAGGTCACGAGAAGCAAATGATCCTATTTGACCGCTATACATTGCTAACATCAGGAAATAGAATAATCGGGAATTCCGAGTAACTGGCCAAGCCGCTAACGTAGCTAAAGTGGTGATAAATCCCGTCAATAAAATGGGTCCTAGGGAAAGTCCATCTATTCCCAATCTCCAGTAAAAACCAAAAAAATTGATCCATTTATAATCCTCTGCGAGTTGTATTAATGGATCGTCCAATTCAAAATGATAACAGAAGGCATAGGTCGTTAGAAGGAGTTCTAGCACGCATATATATATAGTATACCCCCTAGTCACCTTATTTCCTCTATGAGGGAGAAAGAAAATGAAAAAACCCGTGGCTATCGGAAAAACTACAATTATTGTTAACCAAGGAAAAAAGTTCGTGGTAAAGGCAAGATACACTCGAACCAGACAAAACCGTGCTCGAAAAATAGAATATATATTCTTAATTTTTTTTTTTTCGAGTACGGGTTTTTGTCGGTAATCAGTAAGTAAAAAAATGTATTCAAAATAGATTCAAGTGGGGTTTTGGGGAACGTATCAATATCAATAAGCTAGACCCATGCTTCGAGTTGTTTCATGCCATAAATAAACTCGAACACTCAAGAAATCCGTTGGACAGGCGGATTCACATCTCTTACAACCAACACAATCCTCCGTTCTTGGAGCAGAAGCAATTTGTTTAGCTTTACATCCGTCCCAGGGTATCATTTCTAATACATCCGTGGGACATGCTCGGACACATTGAGTACACCCTATACATGTATCATAAATCTTTACTGAATGTGACATTGAATCTATCAATTTCTGAATTCATAAATTTGGATCTAGTAATTTTGGAAATGAATCATATATTGAAACACCAGATCAATCAACGATTTACCAGAATTTTGGAATCAATCCATTTCTGGATCAACTGATAAGAGGGAACAAAGATACTTTGATTTTTTACGTTTTCGCCAATATGATCGAGGTTAGGACGTATTATAGATGCTAATTCGAATTTATGAATATTCTGATTTTGAAATAGAAATACTATTTTATTTATTCAACAAAGTCGATTGATTGATACGAATTGATTTTCTGTTACGATAAATTGACGAAACAATAGCTGATCCGATAGCTGCTTCAGCGGCTGCAATAGCTATAACAAAAATTGAGAAAATATCTCCTTTTAATTGCCTACTATCAAAAAAATCGGAAAATGTTACAAAATTTATATTAACCGCATTTAGTATAAGTTCAAGACACATTAGGGCCCGGACAATATTTCGGCTCGTGATCAATCCATAGATACCAATAGAAAATAAATAAGCACTCAAAATAAGTACATGCTCGAGCATCATTGACCAACTCCGTACCAATTTCGATTCATTTCAATATGAACAATAAGTCAAGTGATTTGATTGCTTATAATCTAACAAGTATAGAACAAAAGAATATATTGCTAATAGATCGAATCGATAAACTTCTATTTGATTTATACATGAAACGGTATTCAAATAGAATTGAAGGCAAATAGATGTGATAACACAGAAAAGTTGAATTTGGATTGCTGTTGCTAGTTATAAAGATTTTTTACTGACGAGCTACGGCAATTGCACCTATCAAAGCAACTAAAAGAATTATTGAAATGAGTTCAAATGGAAGAAAAAAGTCGGTTGATAAATGAATTCCAATTTGTTGACTATTACTTATCAAATCTTGCTCTATAATCTGGTTGGATCGTGTAGTCCAAATAATCCCGTACCACGACGTATCTAGAATAGTAGTGAGTAAGGACAAAAAAATACTTGTACAAACCAGAGAAGTAACTCCATCCCCAATAGTCCAAAGATTCAAATGAAAATTGTTGGAATAGTCTGAACCATTCATGAACATTACAGCAAATATGATTAAAACATTTACAGCTCCTACATAAATAAGGAGCTGTGCAGCAGCTACAAAAGGCGAATTTGATAGAATATAGAATAAGGATATACAAATAAGAACGAATCCCAATGAAAAGGCAGAATAAATCGGGTTGGTAAGTAATACCACTCCCAGACCTCCTAATATAAGACCCGATCCTAGAAAAACTAAAAGAAAATCATGTATTGGTCCAGCCAAATCCATTATATTAAAATTAGAGATAAATAAATCGAAATGTTTTTTCATGACCTTATTGAACCGACCAGGCAATTTTTTTTATGAGGCATTCCCGATTGAATTGAATTCAAATCTAATAGGTGTGAATTGATGTGGGTACAGTTATTGGATCGATTTCGTTCTTTTCTTTATTGGAATGGAAATGGAAGTTGGAAATTGAAAGTCTATATTTCGAAAAAAAAAATTGTGTATATATTAACAGACTTTCAATACAAATTAATCTGTACTTCTCATAATCCAATCTATAGTTGGGATTTGTACCAAACAAAGAGAAAGACCTTATTCCTTTATACCAACACGGAACCCTAGTAATTTCCAATAATAAAGAGATTTACCCCTTTTTTCTTTGAGACGAATTCAAAACTGTTCGAATTGTAAAATCGTCAATTACTGACATTGGTAAACGACCTAAAGCAATTTGATTGTAATTCAATTCGTGACGGTCGTAAGTAGCAAGTTCATATTCTTCAGTCATTGATAAACAATTTGTTGGACAATACTCAACGCAGTTACCACAAAAAATACAAATTCCGAAATCAATACTGTAATTAAGCAATCGTTTCTTTCGAATATCAGTTTCCAATTTCCAATCAACAACAGGTAGATCTATAGGACATACACGAACACATACCTCACAAGCAATACATTTATCAAATTCAAAATGGATTCGACCGCGGAAACGCTCCGATGTTATTAATTTTTCATAAGGATATTGAATAGTTACAGGGAAACGATTTGCTTGGGATAAGGTAATCATGAAACTTTGACCAATGTACCTTGCAGCTCGTACTGTTTGTTGACCATAATTCCTGAACCCAGTTACCATAGGGAACATATCGGGAATATCTAGGAATAATTTTTTTCTTTCTCTTGTTTGAGGTAAGCCGTGAATATAGTATCCCTTTTTTTTGTTTACAGTGAAAGGAGTTGGGAAGAGGTTGTTAATAATAGATTACCGAGAGAAATAGGTAAAAGAAATTTCCAGCCAAGATTTAATAATTGGTCCATTCTTAGTCTAGGTAAAGTCCATCTTGTTGTGATAGAAATGAACAAGAACAAATAAGTTTTAGCTAATGTAATAAAGATACCAATTGTCGTTCCAAAGATTCCATCCGCTTTATTTATTTCAAATAACTCAGGAACAAATATGTACGGAATTGAAAGATTCCAACCGCCCAAGTAAAGAACTGTTACAAATAATGAGGAAACTAATAAATTTAGATAGGAAGCAACGTAAAATAAACCAAATTTGATCCCCGAATATTCGGTTTGATAGCCTGCTACTAATTCTTCTTCTGCTTCTGGTAAATCAAAAGGTAATCTTTCGCATTCTGCTAGGGAAGAAATTAGAAAAACGATAAACCCTATAGGTTGACGCCACAAATTCCACCCCCAAAAACCATATTTTGATTGCGCCCCGACTATATCAACTGTACTTGAACTATTAGATAATCATAGTCGGTGATAACATTACTGTTCCCATCGCTATTACAAAACCGTACATGAGATTTTCACCTCATACGGCTCCTCAGGGCCACAAATAAATGTAAGGACCGGGCAAGTATTCGTTATCTTGATATGGTTATAGCATAGATAGACTCGTGGAAGGCCCCCAATTATACCAATGGAATTCTGTCTGCTATAAGAATAAATCAAAAAGCATTTCTGAATTGATCTAATCCTTCAACTTTTTTGGGGTGAGTAATAACTTAATAAATCCTTCAATAAAATACTCTTTGTAGAAATATCTATTGATATTTCGAGCCATCATTTTATTTTCGATTACGAAAAAAAAAAGAATTAGACATTCCATTAGTTCATGAATCATGACACAATTTTTCTTTCTATGAAGATAGGAAAGAAATAAGAAAAAAAGCGCTTTTCTTTTTATTGTAATTTTCTTTTTTTTCTATTTTTTTTGTTCCTCTTCTTCTTTCTGAGAAAAAGGGGGCCTCAAAAAAGTAAGGGATTATTTCGTTCCTGATAGTAATTTCTTTAATTGGGGGATAGGAGCATACTCTGAATCGGAATTGTGGGGAGTACTACCTGATCATTTCTACCAACTTAAAGCCCCAATTAGTATTCTTTTTATGTTATGCAGACGTATCTTTTTCGTTAATTTACATAATCTCCATTACTAATTCTTTGTGTGTATTTTAGTGTTCCTTATTATCCACCCATTTTTTTTTTTTCAATCCCCCGTTCGTTAATATATGTATTGTAATACATTCAAACATATAGTGAAAACTCCATACGGTTGACTTTTGAGCCCGCTTCAAGCTAGGATGACCGATCAACTAATCTTGGGGTAAAGGGCATCTTCCACTTTTGTTTACTTTCACTTAACTCTTGTACATAGGAAATGAGACTCAATCTGCTTTTACTGCGAATTTAGAAGTTGTTTTCTTTCACTCATATATAACTATCTAATTTTTTTATTAACCTAAAGAATAAATAAATGAATAAAAAAAAAAATGTGGATATCCATTCAATTTCTTTTTTTTTTTTTTTCTTCTAGAAGGAAAGCTTCTATTTTAGCGAATCGCACGTAGAGATATTGATAAAACACATAAAGTTAATGGTATTTCATAACTAATCGATTGAGCTGCAGCTCGCAGACCACCTAAAAACGAATATTTATTATTTGATCCATATCCTGACATAAGAAGTCCAATAGGAGCAATACTTGAAACGGCAATCCATAAAAAAATACCAATATTGAGATCAGCTAAAACAAGGTGATAACTAAAAGGAATTACTGAATAACTTAGTAGAATTGATATGACTGCTATAGATGGTCCAATACTGAAGAAACGAGTATTTCCTCTAGCTGGAAGAAGATTCTCTTTGAAAAGTAGTTTTGTTCCATCTGCTAAAGCTTGAAGAATTCCGAAAGGGCTGGCGTATTCAGGGCCAATACGTTGTTGTATTCCTGCAGATATTTCTCTTTCTAACCACACAATTACTAGTACACCTATTGTGATTCCTAATACAAGAGTCAAAATAGGGGCAAACACCCGTATGGTCCCATAGAGCTCTTTTAAGGATTCCAATCGGGAAAAAGAATTAATATCTTGTACTTCTGTTGTATCAACTATCATTTCAACGATCAACTTCTCCCATAATGATATCTATACTACCTAGTATCGTCATAATATCCGCCAATTTCATTCTTTTAACTAACTGAGAAAGAATTTGCAAATTGATAAAACCTGGTGGGCGAATTTTCCACCGCCAAGGAAAACTACTTTGATCTCCTATCAGAAAAATTCCCAATTCTCCTTTTGGGGCTTCGACTCTCACATAAAGTTCTTGTTTCGGTAATTCAAAAGTAGGAGAAGGTTTTTTACTAATGAATCGATCTTCAAAATCATTCCATTTTGGATCGCTTTCTCTAGCAAAGCATCGGATTTCTAAATTCTCATAGGGCCCCCCCGGAATTCCTTCCAAAGCCTGTTGAATAATTTTTACGGATTCTGTCATTTCACCGATTCGGACTAAATAACGAGCTAATGAATCTCCTTCTTTTTGCCACTGGACTTCCCAATCAAATTCGTCGTAACACTCATAATGATCCACTTTACGAAGATCCCATTCTATTCCAGACGCTCGTAGCATTGGTCCTGATAAACCCCAATTTATTGCTTCTTCTCCACCAAAAATGCCTACTCCTTCAACTCGTTCTAAAAAGACAGGGTTTCGTGTAATAAGTTTTTGATATTCAACAACCCCCGTTAAAAAATAATCACAGAAATCCAAACATTTCTCTATCCAGCCATGGGGTAAATCGGCCGCTATCCCTCCGATACGAAAATAATTATGCATCATTCTCATACCGGTGGCAGCTTCGAAGAGATCATATACTAATTCTCTTTCTCTGAAAATATAGAAGAAGGGGGTCTGTGCACCGATATCTGCCATAAAAGGGCCGAGCCATAACAGATGAGAGGCTATACGACTCAACTCCAACATAATTACTCTGATATAGCTGGCCCTTTTAGGTACTTGAATATTTCCCAACTGTTCTGGTCCATTTACAGTTATTGCTTCTGTGAACATAGTAGCTAAATAATCCCAACGTGTTACATAAGGCAGATATTGTATAATTGTTCGGTTTTCCGCAATTTTTTCCATCCCTCTGTGTAAATAACCCAATATCGGTTCACAGTCAATAACATCTTCGCCATCGAGAGTAACGATGAGACGAAGAACACCATGCATTGATGGGTGGTGAGGTCCCATATTTACTCTCATAAGGTCTTTTCCTGTAGCTAGTATACTCATAGGTTTTTCCTCGATTCATTCTTACATGAATTGTTGAAAACAAAAAGAAGTTATCAAGATTCAAAATCTAATAAATCAAATAATTCAAAATTCTTTTTTCAAATTAACGATTTTTTGACTCCCGAATATTCAACTGACTAATTAATTCTTTATAACGTACTCTATTTTTCTTTGACAAATAAGAAAGTAGCCGTTGGCGTTTTTCCAGAACTTTCCGTAAACCCCTCTGAGATAAATAGTCTTTTCTGTGCAATTCCAAATGGGAAGTAAGTCTTTGTATCTTATTAGTGAAACTTAATACTTGAAATTCAACAGACCCGCTGTTTTCTTTTTTTTTTTCTTGAAAAGTAACTGAGATGAATGAATTTTTTACCATAAAACAAAATCCTCTTTTCCCTTTCTTTTAATATGAAATTTACTGATCAGTAATAATAATGTTAGTCATTTGAATTGAATATACACAATCATCTTAAAGCCGTTATGAACTTCCGATAAAATCAATCAACAATCAATTCCATTTTCAATTTGATTAGGGATAAAAAAGGATGGTATATTTCTTCAAAAGAGAAAAAGCGAGACCTAAAAAAAAAAATTCTGTTAATTCATTTATAGATCTAACCAATCCGTATGTCCTTAAAGTGGTATCCTGTATCATAATGGAATGTAAGACAAGGCATGTGTCCATCTCTTTGTTTTCATATACCGGGTATGGTACGTATGGTACGCGATGGATAAGAAAAACGTACTAGTAACAAATTTGCAATCGTGGATACATATGTATCCTTATCATACTGAAACGACTGCCATTATTGGTATTAAACCAATAGCGATTCATACAAACTAAATCTTCTAATAGATAATTGGGCCAAAGAAAGAACTTTAATTTAATTAGTTTCTTTTTCTCTCTAGAAAGATCTTTGCTTTTATCCAAAACGTGACCCCCTTTTTTTACGTTATTACAAAATACGGAATTTCTCTGAATACCATTTGGATTCTTCCAATTGAAACAAATCAGAGTTCTCAATTCTCTACGACGGTTAGGGAATAAAATATTTTCAGGAACAAGCAAATCATAATTCTTTTTGTCTCTATTTCCAGTCATTCTTTGATGTCTTGCAATGGATTCATAATTTTTTTTTTTATGAACATAGCTTTTTTCTCGGTATCTTTTAGTAATTTTGCGCTTATTCTTATGAACCAATGAAATACCTACGATTTGATATATAAAAAAATGTCCGTCGTTTTTTACAGACAGACGAAGCGGTTCGATAATAAATATTCCCCCTTTCACCAATTCTGTAAGAGTTAAATCCTTATGAATCATCAAAATATCCAGACCCATTTCTCCCCCTTGAATAGAGGATATAGCAATTTCTCTTGGATTTATCAGTCGAAGCAGGAGACAATAGATCTTGATATTATTTATTATTCTTTGATTTAAAAAAGAATCCCATCTGAACTGAAAATGCAAATACTTTTTTAGGAATAAATAAAGTTCTGCTTCTGTGTTGTTCTTGTATTGTTTTTTCGTTCTACGTTTTTTGATGTCTGATCCCGAAGAATTTGCTTCAACATCTTTTTCTTGGTTTGAGAGAACTGACCCAAGACTTACTTGGTTTTGTGCATCTAATCCAGGATTCCCTTGGTCTGGGGGTTCTTTTTCTTCTTTACTTCTATTGTAAAATTCAAGAGAGTTTTTTTGATTCGATGATATAAAAAGATCTTCCTTTTTCTTTCGAGTTATTTTTTTATTCCCATTTTCAGTTCCATTAAAACTGAAAAGAAGTAATTTGATTGGTATGATCCACGGTTTTTTATTATATGCATTAAAAAATAGCACTAATTCTCGGAAGAACCAAAGCTCCAGATTTGATATAGGACAACTTAGTATTGCTTCATTCATTCCCATCCAATCAAAAAAGAACTTTTTTTGATTGGATGGTTTAATTTCTTCATCTTCATGAATTGTAAGATAAAAAAGAACTTTCTTATTAATTTCATCAATTATTTGATACTTATCAGCCCCAATCTTAGTATTTGGATTCCTGTTGGTACCAATATCAACCCAGACTTCAATATCAACCTTATTTCTAAGACAAAAATCGAGAATTCTCCAATCAAAATATTTTCTATCCGAAAATTTATCCGTATCCATAATATCATCTTCTTCTATATAATTATTAATAGGGATACCTCCCAACATATCAAATAATTTGCCTTCCCTTATGTTGGAATTAGAAAAGATTTCTTCTTTTTTATTATTTACTTGGAATAATGATTTATGAATATATGAGTCTTTCTTATCTTCATAATTAATAGATTTATATGATAAAAGATCGTATCTATAGTGTTTTTTAAAATTATCTTTTTTATTCTGCAATGGATTCGCTTCAAAAAAAATTTGTTTGTCGGAATGAGTTAATCTATTTTTTTCATATGAATCCTTTTTGTTTAAATCTTTCTTTTGAGCCATACTGTGTTGAGTGGCTCTATTTCGCCATTTTTGTGGTACTAATATAGACCATCTTATCCGAGATAAATCGGATTGATATTGATAATGCCCCTTTAACCAGTTTTTCCATTGATTCATTTCGAAATTCCAAAAAGATTCATGTCTTAATTCGTAATGAAATATTCCTTGTTTTTTTAAATAATCCTTTATTTCCTTCTTAAGAAAAAGGGATGTTCCGTCATATTGAAAGACAAATCTTAAATTATAAAAGAAAATAAGTTGGGTTTGTGATAATTTGTAAAATACATACGCTTGTGATTGTGAGAAAAAAGAGAAATCATAAGAAATCTTTGAATTCTTATTACTAACCTTAGAAAGTGATTTTTTTATAGTCGAAATAAAGTGAATTCCATTTTTACTTGTTTTATTAATTCTTTCCTGATTTGTTTCATTATTGTGGATATTTTTCTCAATAATTTGGATTTTTTTTGAATCACCAAAAAAAATTGCATGGATTCTTGGAATATTGACAATAGCTAGAAAAAATTTTATGTATATCCTTTCAATGAAAAATTTTATAAAAAAATATGATTTACTGATTAATCGAGTATTTCTTTTTTTTAATATTTGCCAAATCTTTTTGGACGCTCCTAATATTTTCGGACGATAACCTGTTTTGTTCGAACTAATATTTATTTCGTAAGTTAGCAGTCTTTTTTTCTTTTCTTTTTTAATTTTTTCTATTTTCTTTTTTATTATGTTTGTTCGATTAGTCAGATCTTTTATTTTTTTTTCGGGCAGTGCTAAATTTGTCCAATTCATAGATCGAATTTGAATGGACGATTCGTGAATCATCTGATTACTCATTATCAAATCTTTTTTATCTTCACTGAATTCATCTATTTCTCGCAATCTAAATAATGGAATTTGGTTTGTTTTTGAAAGTTCTTTTACTCTTCCTTTTACTTTTAGTAATAGAATTCTTTTGATGACCCATCTTTTTGTTTCTTTTTCGATTTGTTGAAAAATTTTTGTTCTTTCTTTTAAAACTCTTAAAGACTTTGTTTTCAATTGTCTAATTTTTTTTTTTAGTTCTTTGAAAATGGGTTTAAAAAACGAAGGTCTTTTTCGGGGAGGACCAAAAGGCAATTCTGCTTCCATTCCCCAAACTGTTAAAAAACAAAAATCGTTGTTTTTTTGTCCCCTTTTTTTTTTCATTGCATCTTTATGAGGGAATTGTAGCTTAGATTTGTGCCAGGGTTTCAGGCAAAAAGGAAATAGGATCTTTATCTGAATACCCTCTGTTAACCAGTTTTTCGGAAATTCTCGTTCGGATAATTGAACACCATTATGGGTGCATTTTACATACATTTCCCTATTCCAATCCTTTAAATCCTCGGACCATTCGGGAATTTGAAATAATAGCATGCGAGCAATGTTTTTAGCTATTATCAGTGAAGGTAATATAATATATTTTCTAAGAATTGATTGAGTTAATAATACAAAACTTCTGAGTACTTGAGCAAAAAAAAATGTATTCCAGATTTCTGCTATGGGTATCTCTGTTTTTTCTTTTCTTTTGTATTTTTCTCTTTTGTCCTCCTCTTGGTTATCCATTTTAGAATCAGAAAGTTTTTGGTCTTTTTGTTTCCACATCCAATTTTGAAAAATTACTTTCATCAGTTCGGAAATATCAAAAGAAAAAGGTTTGTCTAACCTGTCCAAAAAAAGCGGGGAATGCACATTTGCTTGAAACGGTTCCCAAGTAATAGTTTTACGTCTTTGTCCGCGCATGGAGCCTTTGATTAGACCTCGACGAAAATCCGATTGTTGTGAATAATGGGTCAAATTCACTTTCTTTTTAGGACTCTTAGTATATTTGGTATTAATATACGTAGAGGTATTTGGCTTTGGCTGGTTATCAGTAAAAATAACTACATGTTTGAACTTTCTTGAACGGATTGCCCCTGCTACAGTTTCGCCCCTGTTTTTCTTTTTTTGTCCTAAACCGGTAATTGAGTTGTATGACCAGCG